AATTCAGACCTAACCATTAATAGAGAAGCGATGGGAACGACGGAACCCATGAATGCAGAAGATTCTATTGAACATGAATCCTAATGATTCATTGGGTGGGATGGCGGAACGAACCAGGAACCTTTTCATTAATTAGGAAAAGTCATAGGCTAACCCAACAACTGAACTAGATATTGAAAGAGTAAATATTCGCCCGCGAAAAATGGATATCTTGCTTAACTATTTAGCAATCTTTTCTTTTGATTCGCGAGGAGCTGGATGAGAAGAAACTCTCATGTCCAGTTCTGGAGTAGAGATGGAATTGCGGAACACCCATCAACTATAACCCCAAAAGAACCAGATTTCGTAAACAACATCGAGGAAGAATGAAGGGAATTTCTTATCGAGGTAATAGTCTTTGTTTCGGTAGATACGCTCTTCAGGCACTTGAACCTACTTGGATCACATCTAGACAAATAGAAGCGGGGAGACGAGCAATGACACGAAATGTACGTCGTGGTGGAAAAATATGGGTACGTATATTTCCAGATAAACCAGTTACAGTAAGACCGGCAGAAACACGTATGGGGTCGGGTAAAGGATCCCCCGAATATTGGGTAGCTGTCGTTAAACCGGGTAGAATACTTTATGAAATAGGGGGAGTAGCAGAAAATGTAGCCAGAAAAGCTATTCAAATAGCAGCATCCAAAATGCCTATACAAACTCAATTTATTCTTTCGGAATAGAAATGTAAAATGAAAGGCAAGAAGTCTTTCCTTTGGACTAACAAAAAACAATTGCGGGTTTCTTTTTTGGACAAAGAATATTTCTTTTTTTTTTTTCTGCGCTGCGCCCCTTTTGCATTTTAAAAATAGATTAAAAAATGATATGATCCAACCCCAGACCCTTTTGAATGTAGCGGACAACAGCGGGGCGCGAAAATTGATGTGTATTCGAATCATAGGAGCTAGTAATCGCCGCTATGCTCATATTGGTGACATTATTGTTGCTGTGATCAAAGAAGCAGTACCAAATATGCCTTTAGAAAGATCCGAAGTGATAAGAGCTGTAATTGTACGTACTTGTAAAGAACTCAAACGTGATAACGGTATGATAATACGATATGATGACAATGCTGCAGTTGTCATTGATCAAGAAGGAAATCCTAAAGGAACGAGAATTTTTGGTGCGATTGCACGAGAATTGAGACAGTTAAATTTTACTAAAATAGTTTCATTAGCCCCTGAGGTATTATAAAAGGAAATCGGGATATAGTTATAGTCAAATTTACTTGAATGAAATCGATTAATTATTAGTAGATTATGTCTCACGTATATACCTTTAATAATTTTTTAAAAGCATGTTTATTATATCCAAATTTTGAGAAACCACTTATTTTAGTTCATCATGGGTAGAGACACTATTGCTGATATAATAACTTCTATACGAAATGCTGACATGCATAGAAAAGGAACAGTTCGAATAGCATCTACTAACATCACTGAAAACATTGTTAAAATACTTTTACGAGAAGGTTTTATCCAAAATGTGAGGAAACATCGGGAAAACAAAAAATATTTTTTGGTTTTAACCCTGCAACATAGAAGAAATAGTAAAGGACGATATAGAACTGTTTTAAATTTAAAAAGGATAAGCCGACCTGGTCTACGAATCTATTCTAACTACCAACGCATTCCTAGAATTTTAGGTGGGATGGGAATTGTAATCCTTTCTACTTCTCAAGGTATAATGACAGACCGAGAGGCTCGACTAGAAAGAATCGGCGGAGAAATTTTGTGTTATATATGGTAATCCTTCTAATATCCGAATTAGATAGGAAACTTCCTATTTGTGAAAAAAAAAAGCGAAAGGACGGGTTGTCTAATATCACTCCTCCTTCATTAGTTGATACACCAAGGAGGTTTTACCTCAAATGAAAGAACAAAAGTGGGTTCATGAAGGTTTAATTATTGAATCACTTCCCAATGGTATGTTCCGGGTTCGTTTAGATAATGACGACCTAATTCTAGGTTATGTTTCAGGAAGGATCCGGCGTAGTTTTATACGGATCCTACCAGGAGATAGAGTAAAAATTGAAGTAAGTCGCTATGATTCAACTAGAGGCCGTATAATTTATAGAATTCGCAATAAGGATTCGAAGGATTCGATCGATTAGATGGTTTTTTATTTGACCCTTCAACATTATTTTCGGGAGGATACAATTCCAGATTGCAAATTTCAAGAAACTTAGTTTCTTCCAAGAATCAATGAATCAAGTCATAATTAAGGTAAGGAATGAAAAATATGAAAATAAGAGCCTCCGTTCGTAAAATTTGTGAAAACTGTCGACTGATCCGCAGGCGAGGACGAATTATAGTAATTTGTTCCAACCCGAGACATAAGCAAAGACAAGGCTAATCTTTCGAAAATAACTCTCTAAAGAACCCTAAGGACAAATAAAGGATTCGTTTTGACATGAAATGGATATATCCATATACCTCTGACTCATATTTATGAGATG